AGGAAAAGGGAATATTCGACTGTTTTTTCCAAAAAAAGGATTAAATCCTATTTATTGAAAAAGAAATAATCGGAAATAGAAAGAACTTTTTTCAAATTCCATTCTTTATTTATATTTCTCTTTTTTTCCAAAATTCCCCAAAAATCCAATTTCATTTTTCAATGGGGTTAGACGATCTAGTTCTTAATTTATACGATCTAGTTCTTAATATTATTATTTACTTAACTGACAGATTCCACAACAAATCTCTTGATTCGGAATTAGGAACTCATGTCCCATCCGATGAATCTATTTTCTTTTACACTTTTGTATCTCACTCTATCTTATTTTTTAGTATTATCTAAAATAACCGATGAATTATGAATTTTCCATAACTTAGGTACGTGCTTTACCAACATATGTAGTGTAGTAAAAAAATAAATGGAATTTAACCCCTTCATGCTTACTATAACTAGTTATTTCGGTTTTCTACTGGCTGCTTTAACTATAACCCCAGCTCTATTTATTGGTTTGAACAAGATACGTCTTATTTGAAATGAATTGAATGAATAAGTCAGAAAAGAAAAATCTTTCTTTTGGATTCCTCGTATTCTAGACTCTTTTCCACACTAATTACCAATTTTTTTTTGGTCATTGAGATTTGTGGATAATTTAGACTATTATTTAGAGATAGATCGTACCTCTTTTTTTTATCCCCTCGAACAAATTCAAATGATTGAAGTTTTTCTATTTGGAATCGTCTTAGGCCTAATTCCTATTACTTTAGCGGGATTATTCGTGACTGCGTATTTGCAATACAGGCGTGGGGATCAGTTGGATCTTTGATTGAGTAATATTTCTTTTTTGATTGACCTCCTCCAGACCAGAGAGGAGGTCAAATTGGAGTTGAAATTCTACTTTTTTTTAGTTATTTTACTCTGTTTCGACATAAGATAGAGGGAATCACGCTCTGTAGGATTTGAACCTACGACATCGGGTTTTGGAGACCCGCGTTCTACCAAACTGAACTAAGAGCGCTTTCAAAAAGAAAATCCTTTCCTACTCCTAACGTGTCTCACGTACGTATAGTATCCACAAATTGAAGTTATACCCGCTTTAATTGATCTCCCCGCTACTGCTCATAAAGAAGAGAGAAGTAATAGGTAGGGATGACAGGATTTGAACCTGTGACATTTTGTACCCAAAACAAACGCGCTACCAAGCTGCGCTACATCCCTTTTCTAAATTGTTGTACAATGCCATTGTACACAATTCCTTTCTTGTTTTCCACATCGTAATTTTCTTCTATTTCCCTATCTATATAGAACTTTCTTCTCATTTCTTGTTTTTGGTCTCATATAATCAAGGAAGGGTATACATCTAAAATCTAGTCTAATTTCCCTTATAAAAGAAGGATTACTATTCCTTAGTAATGTATAGGAAGAAGGAGTCGTCTTTTTCTTTTTTAGGGATAGGAAAATCTCGTCTATATGGTTCATTCTATATATATAGAATATTGATTTTGTTTTTTTAGTTAGGAATTTCGCCTAAACAAAAGAAATACAAACGATCGTGGGCAAGGGTATCTGATCATATATGTATTCCAACAAGAAAGGAGGATTTTCAATGCGGGATATAAAAACATATCTTTCTGTAGCACCCGTGCTAAGTACTCTATGGTTTGGAGCTTTAGCAGGTTTATTGATAGAAATTAATCGTTTATTCCCGGATGCTTTGTCGTTCCCTTTTTTTTAATTCTAGTTATTCCTATGCCAGAGATAGAATTTTTCGTGACATGACGAAAATTATCCCTTTTTCAATCCTTTTTTAGTATACGAAGTAAAAAGAAAGAAAAGATGGATTGGGTTGAACCTCAGAGTAATGAAAAATTCGGTAAATCTGATTTTGGAAAACAGAAATTTAATTAAAAGCGGTATCCAAGCTAAGTCAGGCCTCACAAATCAGAGCATAGAAAGAGGATGGGGCTTACTATTGAAATTAAATGAATGAAAGGATTTCGAAGCAAAATCCTTGCTAATTTGACAAAGATTGTATTCTTTAATTATCTCTCTATTTTTTATTACTTAATTTACGAATTTATAAAATTTTTTATTCTATTGGATTGTATTCGTTAGAGAATTCGAAGAATTACAACAAAATCTTTAGAAATCACATTTTTAGTTAGGAACTTCTATGGATTTTATTCTTCTTCTTCGGATCCTAAATAGAAGAATAAAAGAATAGGTATAAGAATTAAGTTAAGTCGATCCAAAAAGGAAAGGAGGTTCATGGCCAAGGGCAAAGATGTTAGAATCAGAGTTATTTTGGAATGTATCAGTTGTGTTCGAAAGAGTACCGATAAGCAATCGATGGGGATTTCTAGATATAGTACTCAAAAGAATCGTCAGAATACACCCGGACAATTAGAATTAAGAAAATTTTGTCGTTATTGTCGCAAGCATACGACTCATAACGAAATAAAGAAATAGGAGCATCGTGTGTTCGATTTTTCCAAAGAACAGAAAGAGTAAGAACTTTTTATTTAATATATAGAACATAGATAGAATACAAAATACAATCAACTCATCTGATTTTAGGTAGATATTATTTCATATGTATAGAGTTATTTTTATATTATTTTTATATATAGCATATGAATCAAAAAATATAAAGAAAGACTGCTTCTTTTGGATCCAAAATTACTAAAATAAAGAAATCCATTTTTTTTTCTATTTTAAAATAAGGAATAAAGCATGTATATATCTAAACAACCTTTTCGTAAATCTAAGCAACCCTTTCATAAATCAAAACAAACTTTTCAAAAATCCAAGCAAACTTTTCGTAAATTCAAACAACCTTTTCGTAAATCCAAACAACCTTTTCGTAGGCGTTCTCGAATTGGCCCGGGGGATCGAATTGATTATAGAAACATGAGTTTAATTAATCGATTTATTAGTGAACAAGGAAAAATATTATCCAGACGAATAAATAGATTAACCTTGAAACAACAACGATTAATAACTCTTGCTATAAAACAGGCTCGTATTTTATCTTTCTTACCATTTCGTAACTATGAGAATGAGAAGCAATTTCAAGCCCAGCCAATTTCAATAATTACTGGTCCTAGACACAGAAAAAATAGACATATTCCTCAATTAACACAAAAGTTCAATTCTAATCGAAACTTAAGAAACTCCAACCAGAATTTAAGAAACAACAATCGAAACTTAAGTTCCGATTGTTGATGTTTTATTCGAAAGAAAGGGTCAGACTCATATATATATATAAAGAAAGTAACCCAGTTTTGATTCTTTTGTTTCTTATAATATAAGAAAGAAAAAAGGGAAAAAGAAATAGTTTTTTTTATTGCAACATGCTCGTTGATTCCTACCACTTAATCTTAATTTATTGTATCTTCCCGGAGTTCCCTCTCCGGGAATTCGGTTTTAATTATTCCTGTATATTACTTTTTATCCCTTTAATTGATGGTCTTTATTTTATTGGAAATCGTGTAAAGATTATTTGGATTTGATACAGCTACTTGTGCAAGTATTTTACGATTAAGAATCAATTCTTTCTTGTACAGATTATGTATTAATTTACTATAACTATCGAATACTTTATATATCCGTGTTGCTGCGTTTATCCGAGTAATCCACAAACGCCGAAAATCTCTCTTTTGCCTGCCTCTATCTCGATGAGAAGAAACAAAAGCTCTTCTTACTTGTTGAGTAATCATTCGATTAAGTCTTAAATGAGCCCCTCTAAAGTTTGAGGCAAATGAACGCATTTTTGTTCGTCGTCTCCGAGCTACATATCCTCGCGGAACTCTGGTCATTGAATCAAATTAATCTTAATGAATAACTAATGGTTTCTCTTTTTTTAACCGCCCTTTTTCCCATTAATAACAAAACGGATTATTCCGATATATAAAATATAAATTCCAATGGCTTTTGCTACTATAACCTTCCCAACCACGATTTTATATTCTATTCTCTTCAGTTATTTCGCATAGAAATAACAAATTCTAACGATACTAAAAAAACAGTGGGTTCCATCGTTTCTATGGTTCCCTTTTTTTTAAACGGTGAGGCCCTCTCTATACACCGGAGCCCTTTCTTTCATTTCATCAAAAGTTATTGTGAACTTGTATAGTTCACATTCTTTGGCTCTACCTATCCATTATAGAGTAAATAGCTCTTTTCACAATAAGAGTTATTCATACAGTGACGGTATTTAATTATGAAAGTTAGCTAAGTATCTGACCCTTTAGTCCGTTCTTTTAAGATAAAGGAGCATAATCCTTTTTCTTTTTATTACTATTTCCTCCGCTTAATGGATAACCATTTGCTACCAATGGGGGAATTGCTTCTTCCAAATCCAATCTAGATGATTGGATTTGCACCAAAGGAAACCATAAATTCCATATACCATAGAAATATAGGATCGAACTTCTCTACCCTATTCATTGGTACCGATCATGGATACTTCAAAAATTGTAGTCGTTGTTTGAACTCATGATCTGAACGAGTCGCACATACACCCTAGCACATGTTCCTCGACGCTGAGGACATCCTTTAAGCGCGGGCGTTTTTCTAGCATTTCGTATTGGCTGTCTTGCATTTCTAATAAGTTGTTTAACCGTTGGCATATCGTATGTATATAGAAAAAAAGGATTGGTTTAGATCGATCTTAACCTGATGATTCATCATCATGAAGTATTTCTATTTTCTATAAAATCATATAAAACTCGAATTTAGATTATAAAAAAATTTACAAGAAGTCCAGCCATTACCAATCCTTAAACATTTCTGGAAACCATACCGGATCAGTATCGCAGTGCTCGTCAATCATTTCATCCCCTACAATATCGACAAGTCCATAAGCTTTGGCTTCGTCTGCTGACATAAAAACATCCCTTTCCATGTCTTCCGATACAACCCAAAAAGGCTTGCCTGTTCTTAGTGCATAAACCCTTGTGATCATTTCCCTAACTTTGTGTAACTCTTCAACTTCTAGTAAAAATTCTGGTGTCCTTGCACGATAATAAGCACTAGCGGGTTGGTGAAGCATAATCCTAGCGTGAGGGAATGCTATACGCTTGGTGGGCTCTCCTCCAAGGAGAATGAAAGAGGCCATGGAGGCAGCTATTCCGAGGCATATTGTATATATATCTGGTGTCACCGTTTGCATCGTATCAAAAATCGCCATTCCTGAGATTAGCCACCCGCCGGGGGAGTTTATAAACAAAAAAATATCGCTAATTCCATCTTCTATACTGAGATATACCATGAGACCTGTAATATGATTCGTGATCTCGCAACGAATCTCTTGACCTAAAAAAAGTGTCCTTTCTCGATACATAACATTGTATAAGTCAACCCAAGTCGCTTCTTCATCTCCGGGAATCCGGTAAGGTACTTTTGGAACACCAATGGGCATATTAGATTAATATTATTAAATTTAAGTAAGAAAACTACACTTTAATATGGAAACGTAAGAATGAAAGAGAAAAAATCCGCAGTTTATTATCTTCATTTTTTTCTTATTCTATAAGAATACTATAGATTCTATTAATGCATAGATTGAAATAATACATAGATTGAAAGATTATACATATAAGGAAGGTAAGACAGATTGAATAAAGAAAAAGGAATCTGCGATTCGAATGATAAACAAAGAAAGAGGGATTAGGGATCTATTCTTCGTTTTTCCAAATAGCCCAAGCTACCCATTGCATATTGCCACTTATCGAGTATAGAATAGATCTGCTTCTCTTTCTTTTTACGAACAGAATAGCTTCTTTTAATGGAATGAAATAAATATTCACGCTTTCTGACACAGAATCCCCTAGAAGGGTTAGGTACATAAGATATGGATAGTCTTTTACAATGCGATAAAATAAAGCGACATCGTGTCTATTTTTCTTTGCTAAAGGGGTATTTCCATGGGTTTGCCTTGGTATCGTGTTCATACTGTCGTATTGAATGATCCGGGTCGATTGCTTGCGGTGCATATAATGCACACAGCTCTAGTTTCTGGTTGGGCTGGCTCGATGGCTTTATATGAATTAGCGGTTTTTGATCCCTCTGATCCTGTTCTGGATCCAATGTGGAGACAAGGTATGTTCGTCATCCCCTTCATGACTCGTTTAGGAATAACCAACTCGTGGGGTGGTTGGAGTATTTCAGGGGGAACTGTAACGAATCCGGGTATTTGGAGTTATGAAGGTGTGGCAGGTGCGCATATTGTGTTTTCTGGCTTGTGTTTCTTGGCAGCTATCTGGCATTGGGTATATTGGGACCTAGAAATATTCTGTGATGAGCGGACGGGAAAACCTTCTTTGGATTTGCCCAAGATCTTCGGAATTCATTTATTTCTTGCAGGGGTGGCTTGTTTTGGCTTTGGTGCATTTCATGTAACGGGTTTGTATGGTCCTGGGATATGGGTGTCTGATCCTTATGGACTAACGGGAAAAGTACAAGCTGTAAACCCTGCGTGGGGTGCAGAAGGTTTTGACCCTTTCGTTCCGGGAGGAATAGCTTCGCATCATATTGCTGCGGGTACATTGGGGATATTAGCGGGCTTATTCCATCTTAGTGTCCGTCCGCCTCAACGTCTATACAAAGGATTACGTATGGGCAATATTGAAACTGTACTTTCCAGTAGTATCGCTGCTGTTTTTTTTGCAGCTTTCGTAGTTGCCGGAACTATGTGGTATGGATCAGCAACTACCCCAATCGAATTATTTGGGCCTACTCGTTATCAGTGGGATCAGGGATATTTTCAGCAAGAAATATATCGAAGAGTTAGCGATGGGTTAGCCGAAAATCTTAGTTTATCAGAAGCTTGGTCTAAAATTCCCGAAAAATTAGCCTTTTATGATTATATTGGTAATAATCCGGCAAAAGGGGGATTATTCAGAGCAGGCTCAATGGACAATGGGGATGGAATAGCTGTTGGATGGTTAGGACATCCCGTCTTTAGAGATAAAGAAGGACGCGAACTTTTTGTACGTCGTATGCCTACTTTTTTTGAAACATTTCCGGTAGTTTTGGTAGATGAAGAGGGAATTGTGAGAGCGGATGTTCCTTTTAGAAGAGCAGAATCCAAATATAGCGTTGAACAAGTAGGCGTAACGGTGGAGTTCTATGGTGGCGAACTTAATGGAGTAAGTTATTCTGATCCTGCTACTGTAAAAAAATATGCGAGGCGTGCCCAATTAGGGGAAATTTTTGAATTAGATCGAGCTACTTTGAAATCGGATGGTGTTTTTCGCAGCAGTCCAAGGGGTTGGTTCACTTTTGGTCATGCGACCTTTGCTTTGCTCTTCTTTTTCGGACACATTTGGCATGGGGCTCGAACCTTGTTCCGAGACGTTTTTGCTGGTATTGATCCAGATTTGGATGCTCAAGTGGAATTTGGAACATTCCAAAAAGTTGGGGATCCAACTACAAGGAGGCAGACAGTCTGATACCACATTGCTATGGTATCTTTCACCTCTCTTTTTTGATTTGACATGGGAAAATTCCCTGTCCTTTCTTTGACTCTTTTTTTATATGGGAAATGATCCCAAATGACAAGTGAATAGGTGTGGAAGTTATAATTGTAAATAAACCACGATCGAATCTATGGAAGCATTGGTTTATACGTTCCTTTTAGTTTCAACTTTAGGGATAATTTTTTTCGCTATCTTCTTCCGAGAACCACCTAAGGTTCCGACTAAAAAATGAAATAATTTAATTGAGGTAAGAAGTCTCCCAGATGGGGAGACTTCTTACTTCAATTAGTCCCCATGTTCTTCGAATGGATCTCTTAATTGTTGAGAGGGTTGCCCAAACGCGGTATATAAGGCATACCCAGTAAAGCTTACAAGTAAACCAGATATGGAGATGGCGACTAAAGTTGCTGTTTCCATTTTTATAGAATTTCAAGATTACAATGGATCTATGAAAAGATCGTGTATTTACAACTACAACGGAATAGTATACAAAGTCAACACCAATGATTAAATAGAATTTATGGCTACACAAACCGTTGAAGATAGTTCTAGACCTAGGCCAAAACGAACTGGCGCAGGTAGTTTATTGAAACCCTTGAATTCGGAGTATGGGAAAGTAGCTCCGGGTTGGGGGACTACTCCTTTTATGGGGGTCGCAATGGCTTTATTTGCGATATTCTTATCTATCATTTTAGAAATTTATAATTCTTCTGTTTTACTGGACGGAATTTTAATGAATTAGGTTTCTACTAACTAAAACTATGAAATCATAGTTTTTCCATCCAAAAAAGGGCCTTTCTACTTTAAGCTCCACATTTCTAGACATTCTGGTAGTTCGATCGTGGATTTTTTTGTTTTGGTATTTCTGGAATATGAGTGTGTGACTTGTTAGAATTGATCCTATTGATAATACATAGAAAGGGCCTGTTATCTCTATCAAGATGATTCTAATTCGTCGGATATTATTTATTCTAGTATCTGGAACACGAAATACATAGAGTGGATCAAGAAAAAAAAAGGAACTATGATTCATACTCACTATTTAGACCTCGCAACCAGATTGAAAAACAAAATTCAAGTAATTCTTAATAAAATAAAAAAAAGAAATTTTCTTCCTTCCAATTTTGTTTGTCCAAAAGACTACTTTTTTCTCTCGATTTTGTCGAGTCATTACACCCATTCAATAAATGATCATCAAGCGATTCTTATTCGAAGAACCCTTGCCTTTTGTTTAGCTTGAGACTCAATCATCGTGGCTCTAGTATGAATCTAAGGTTTTAATTGAACTGATTCATAGGATCGCAACAAGATAATTTCTATCAGAAAACCACTATTTTTTGATTTTCCTAGGAAAATCAAATAGAGAAGAGAAACGTCAAGAGGCCTCTAATGATCAACATAAGGGAAAGGAAGACAGATGAGCCAACTTGAGATTTTTTGGCATTATCATCACAAAGAATAAATTCTGGATTTTTCTTATTTCATATCTTCAAGGCAAATCGTGCCAATCCCGTGGCTGATGAAGTTTTGAACCTTTTTTCTAATATCCATTGAAAATTTGTGTGTTTCTGCTTGAGCCGTACGAGATGAAATTCTCATATACGGTTCTCGGAGGGGGAGTCGGGCTAGTTACCTATCTCAATAAAGTATATGATTGGTTTGAGGAACGTCTTGAGATTCAGGCAATTGCAGATGATATAACTAGTAAATATGTTCCTCCTCATGTCAACATATTTTATTGTTTAGGGGGAATTACACTTACTTGTTTTCTAGTACAAGTTGCTACCGGTTTTGCTATGACTTTTTATTACCGACCAACCGTTACAGAGGCTTTTTCCTCCGTTCAATATATAATGACGGAGGCCAACTTTGGTTGGTTAATCCGATCAGTTCATCGATGGTCAGCAAGTATGATGGTTCTAATGATGATCCTGCACGTATTTCGTGTGTATCTCACAGGTGGATTTAAAAAACCTCGCGAATTAACTTGGGTCACAGGTGTGGTTTTGGCTGTATTGACTGCATCCTTTGGTGTAACTGGTTATTCTTTGCCTTGGGATCAAATCGGTTATTGGGCAGTCAAAATTGTGACAGGTGTACCTGAAGCGATTCCGGTAATAGGATCCCCTTTAGTGGAGTTATTACGCGGAAGTGCTAGTGTAGGTCAATCCACTTTGACTCGTTTTTATAGTTTACATACCTTTGTACTGCCTCTGCTTACCGCCGTATTTATGTTAATGCACTTTCCAATGATACGTAAGCAAGGTATTTCGGGTCCTTTATAGGGAACACATATCATACAGAATTCTAATTCTCATATATCATATTGGGTAGGTTGTGGTATTTCATTGCTACAAACATGGGTTATTGTAAAATAAGACATGTCATTTGGATACTTCTCTTCAACTCCGAATTATTTTGATACAAATAGTTGAAGTTAATTTTACGAAAGAAAAAAAGGCGGATTATGGGAGTGTGTGACTTGAATTATTAATTTAGCCATGCAGATAGAGAATTGGATCTGCCGCATTAGACTTCACGACCAAAGGTGTCTCCGCATCCAATCAACACGTAAGTCCCCTATCTAGGAAGGATAGGCTGGTTCACTCGAGGAGAATATTTTCTATGATCATACCCCAAACATATCATCCATGAACAGGCTCCGTAAGATCCCATAGCGTATAAATAGAATAAGTCGTGTGATATGATCCAATTCTATATTATTACACTTACTTTTTATTATAGTATGGAAATGCATTCATTTTCTTTGCATCGATTTCGATCCGCAATACTATCGGAGTAAAAGAAGGGATCTAAGGAAGAACGTAGGCTAAACTTTTAGATTTTTTATTAGTAACAAGTAAATACTTTGTTTGGACGTAAGAAACTTTAGATATTGAGGGGATAAACACCAACTAATCAAGAGACAATCCACAAAGCAATTGATCATGATCAAATTTGTAAGCCCACTTGGATATTGAGCATTTACGCATAAGAATAGGATTCTTTTCTATGAGTAGTTATAGGCGCTATTTTGGAAAAGATAATCTGATAAAGCTTTTCTTACCTTGAGTCATTGAGTCATTATATACCCCTATTCTATTGTAGATCCTCCACGGTCTTATTTCTTTCACTCTTGCTCGAGCCGGATGATGAAAAATTCTCATGTCCGGTTCCTTTGGGGGATGGATCCTAAAGAATTCACCTATCCCAATAACAAAGAAACCTGACTTAAATGATCCTGTATTAAGAGCAAAATTAGCTAAAGGGATGGGGCATAATTATTACGGGGAACCTGCGTGGCCCAACGATCTTTTATACATTTTTCCAGTAGTAATTCTAGGTACTATTGCATGTAATGTAGGTTTAGCGGTTCTCGAGCCGTCAATGATTGGTGAACCGGCGGATCCGTTTGCAACTCCTCTGGAAATATTACCCGAGTGGTACTTTTTTCCCGTATTTCAAATACTTCGTACAGTACCCAATAAGTTATTGGGCGTTCTCTTAATGGTTTCTGTGCCAACGGGCTTGTTGACAGTACCCTTTCTAGAGAATGTCAATAAATTCCAAAATCCATTTCGTCGCCCAGTAGCTACGACCGTTTTTTTAATTGGTACTGTAGTAGCTCTTTGGTTAGGTATTGGAGCAACATTACCCATCGATAAATCCTTAACTTTAGGTCTTTTTTAGGTATTTTTCGGGTTGATTAATTTAACCGTGAAGTCCCCTGCATGGGTATCTAGGAAATAGTTACTTCCAAGTGAATCTTCCCTAGATACCTAAAATCTATTTTATTATGATCCATTTCGCGAAAATATAGATTGTCCCAAAGATGCAAAATAGTTTTCTTTTTATTCTAACTCGAAAAAGAAGAAGAGGAAAAAATTGCAATGGATTTAAAGCGAGAACTTGTTCTTTGGTAAATCAATTGGAAGATGCTTCTCTAGAGTGTCCCATATCAGTTTTCCATCTTCCATACGAAAGCTGTCAATTCTCATAAGATCTTCTTCAGTCTTACTCAAAAGGTCCAATAGTGTATGTATATTGGCCCTTTTGAGACAATTATACGTTCTAGAAGGCAATTCTAATTGATCAATAAAAATATAATTCAATGGAATTCCTTTTTTGTTTTTCTTTAGATTTAGATTAGTTAATCTTTTTTGAAGGGTTAATAAAAGGGGTGGAGTAAACCTGTTTTTATTTTCTTGGAAACTAGTGCCCTCTTCCTCTGCGTGTAGAAAAGGAAGAAATAAATCAATCAAATTACGAGAAGCTTCATAAAGCGCTTCTTTAGGGGTTAAACTTCCATTCGTCCATATTTCTAGAAAAAGTATCTCATGTTTTTCATTTCCATTCCCACAAGAAAAAATACTATAATTTACATTTCGAACAGGCATGGATACAGCATCTATAGGATAACTTCCATCCTGAGAGTTTTTTCGGAGTTCCGTATGATATCCGCGATCTCTCTTGATCTGTAACTCAATACAGAAATCAATGGGCTCTCTCAAGTTAGCTATAGGTTGTGTCGTATCAACGATTTCTACAGAAGGGGGTAAAACGATATCTTGAGCAGTTATGTATCTAGGACCTTTGACGCAAATTGATGCGTCTCTAACTCCATAGAGATTACTTCTCAATACAATTTCTTTCAAATTTAGTAAAATTTCTTGTATGGATTCTTCAATACCTACTATTGTAGAATATTCGTGTGGCACATTCCCAAATTTTGCGCATGTGATACATGTTCCTTCTATTTCTCCAAGTAAAGCTCTTCGCAAGGCAATACCGACAGTATCTGCTTGACCTTTTCTAAGCGGGGACAGAATGAAACGACCATAATAAAGACGCTTACTATCTACTCTTGATTCAACACACTTCCACTGTAGTGTTTGGGTGGATCCTGTTACCTCCTCTCGAACCATAATAGACTAGTATTATTATTTAATCATTGAATCGTTTATTTCTCTTGAAAGCGATTTAATTATTTTACAGACGTCTTTTTTTAGGAGGTCGACATCCATTATGCGGCATAGGTGTTACATCGCGTATACAACTTAACCGTACACCACTTTTAGCAATGGCTCGTAATGCGGCATCTCTTCCGCTACCAGCACCTTTTACCATAACTTCTGCTCGTTGCAAACCCACTGTACGAATAGCATCTACTGCTGTTCTTTGACCCGCATAGGGTGATGCTTTTCTTGAGCTTTTGAATCCACAAGTACCCGCGGAGGACCAGAAAATCACCCGACCTTGCGGGTCTGTAACAGTTATAATGGTATTGTTGAAACTGGCTTGAACATGAATAACCCCTTTTGTTATTCTACGTGCACTCTTCCGTAAACTAAAACGGGCATTCCTACGCAAACCAATACGCACTTTCTTACGTGAACCTATTTTTGGTATAGCTTTTGTCATATTTTATTATCTCATAAATATGAGTTAGAAATAACAAAAAGAAAAAAAGATACAAAGATATCCGTTTCAGGGTAAAATATATCCTTTACTTAAAATTTTTTATTTGAAATTTGGACATTTCCGTGGGTATTTTTTTTACTTTTTAAAGAGGAAAGCTCCTTTTTTCGAAAGATTACCCCTGTCTTTGTTTATGCTTCGGATTGGAACAAATGACTCTAATTCGCCCACGCCTACGAATCAGTCGACATTTAGTACAAATTTTGCGAACGGAAGCTCTTATTTTCATATTTAGGTATTTTTTTCTTAAACTATAAATCTACTCTTTGAAAAAAAAAAAAAATAAGTCTCTTCACTTAAATTTTGAAACTTGGAATTTATTACTTTATAAAAACCTAATCCTTTGAATCTTTGGTATCCTTCAAATCCTCAGTATCCATCGAGTCTTCGGTACGTTTCGAATCCTTATGGGGGAGTCTATAAATTATCCGTCCCTTGCTTGAATCATAACGACTTACTTCAATTTTGACCCTATCCCCCATCAGTATTCGTATAGAACTAGACCGGATCTTTCCTGAAATATAGCCCAGGATGATGGTATTATTCTCTAGGCGAACGCGGAACATTCCGTTGGGTAGGGCTTCCGTAACTAAACCTTCGAAAATAACTTTTGCTTCTCTCGGGTTTTTTTTTCTCTCCTTTTTTTTTTCTGTCATATTTTTTTCTCCTATTTTTCGATTTTTATTTTCAAAATAGGACGTTTGAGATAGAATTCGGGTACTATAAGTGGGCCCATTACCATATATAACATAAGACTTCTCCCCCAATTCTGTTTAGTCGAGCCTCTCGATCTGTCATTATACCTTGAGAGGTAGAAAGAATAGCAATTCCCATTCCGCCCAAAACCTTAGGAATTCCTTGATAGTTGGCATAAATTCGTAAGCCGGGTCGGCTGATACGCTTTAAAAAGGTTCTAGTTCTATATATTCCCTTTCTAGTCTTTCTCTTTTGATATCGTAACGTTGAAACCAAGAAATATCTGTTACTTTCCTGATGTTTCCGAATACTTTCAATAAAACCCTCTCGTAGAAGTATTTTTACAATGTTTTCGGTAATATTTGTAGATACTACTCGAACAGTTCCTTTTTTATTCATGTCTGCGTTTCTTATAGAGGTTAGTAAATCAGCAATAGTGTCCTTGCCCATAAGACTCTAATTCTAGGTTCCTCCTAATTTTTCTATAATCAACATGTTTTTTCTTTTCTTTAAATTTTGGATTTTAAAGCATATACGTGAGACACAATCTACTAATTTTTTCTTTGATTTATATCTTGTCTACTAGTATTTATAATACTTCAGGAGCTAATGAAACTATTTTAGTAAAATTCAATTCTCTCAATTCCTCGGCAATTGCGCCAAAAACTCGAGTTCCTTTTGGATTTCCTTTTTGATCAATGATAACTGCTGCATTGTCATCATAGCGTATTATTATACCGTCTTCGCATTTGAATTCTTTACATGTACGTACAATTACAGCTCGAATTACTTCGGATCTTTCTAGAGGCATTTGGGGCAATGCCTCTTTGATTACAGCAACAATAACATCACCAATACGAGCATATCGTTGATTACCAGCAGCTCCTATGACTCGAATACACATCAATTTTCGAGCTCCACTGTTATCCGCTACATTTAAAAGGGTCTGAGGTTGAATCATATTATTTTGATTTCAATTTGTTATTTCATTTCAATGCAAAAAAAGGGATGAAATAAATATTGTCTTTCCAGAAAGAAAAACCTATGGTTTTTTATCTTCAATACTCCTTTTTGGGGTTCTATATCTCTAATCGAAGAAATTGACTTCGTATGGGCATTTTACTGGCAGCTATGGAGATAGCTGCTCTAGCTACAGTTTCGGGTATTCCGCTCATTTCATAAAGTATTCGACCTGGTTTAACAACGGCTACCCAATATTCGGGGGATCCCTTTCCTGAACCCATACGTGTTTCTGTGGGTCTCATTGTAACAGGTTTGTCGGGAAATATACGTACCCATATTTTTCCACCACGACGTGCATATCGTGTCATTGCTCTTCGTCCTGCTTCTATCTGTCTCGCCGTGATCCAAGCGGGTTCAAGTACTTGAAGAGCATATCTACCAAAACAAATACGATTGCCTCGGCAGGATTTTCCCTTCATTCTTCCTCTATGTTGTTTACGAAATCTAGTTCTTTTGGGGTTATAGTCGATGGTTTTTTCTTAGTTCCATCTCTACTGCAAAACTGGACATGAGAGTTTCTTCTCATCCAGCTCCTCGCGAATGAAATGAGAAAGCGTGCAAATTTCTCTAATTCCATAATATTTTGGAATATTATGGATAAATACATATCAATATATAATAGAAAAATTTAGGTTTTTTTTGAATTTCTTAAAATAAAAAATATATAGTAAAGAAATAAGATATAGAATATATCCAAATGCTATATTTCCATATAATGTAATCTATCTTTTTTTAAGGAATCCCCTTTTTTTTACTCTTATTGAATCGTGGTAAAGTATTCTAATCCAATAAAGATTTCGCGGGCGAATATTTACTCTTTCCTGTCTTATTTGGTAATTTATAACCTTACCAAATAAAGCAATTTTTTTGGTTTGTTCCGCCATCCCACCCAATGAAGTATTAAGATTCTTTTCAAAAAAAATCCTATGCAGTCATAGGTTTTGTCGTTCCCACAGCTTCTCCTTTAATGGTTAGGTTTGAATCCTGCAATGGAGCTTCCAAAAAATTTCTTTCCGAGTCAATTTTCTCAGTTTTATTAACCCGAGCTGCTCTTTATTATTGCTTAAAATTTTTATTTATTCTTTCAAAAGTTGCGATTTTGAATTCTTTTCTTTCTTCTTTTTTAATATTTTATTATATTGATGCTTTATCACATTGCCTTTTATGATGTAATTCATAGACCATACATATTGGAATCCTATATCCTTCTTTTTCTTCTTCCTTCTATCTATCATCCCTCCTTTTATCCACATCCCTTTAGTTTTGCTTCACAACCTAGAATCTGGTTTCTTTTTTAGAGAAAAAAATGCAGTTGCTACAACTATATGATGAATCCACTTATTTATGATAGATGTATTTATTCACATAGTGACTGTTTCTTAGTTAGGATCTCGACAATACGAAGCAATAGGTTGGTTATTAGTTAATTTTCTATAATTACTAAGTTTTTTCTATTTTTAGTAGGGTTCAGTCAATTTTTTTTTCTCTCCATTTTTCACCCTAAAGAAAAAACTAACGAGTCACACACTAAGCATAGCAATTATATTAAAATAAAAGATTTTCAAATTTTCATTAAATCTTATAGAAAGAGGTATAATTTCTTCTTTTTTTTCATAGATTTCGGGAAAAATAAGGCTCTTTTTTTTTTTTATTGTATCACTGGACAGAATGGGAAAACAAGCTTAGTTATTCTTCTTCTACGAATATCCAAATTTTTACACCTAATACTCCATAGATAGTGCGAATTGGATAGCAGCAATAATCAATTTTAGCGCGAATTGTTTGGAGGGGAAGTCTGCCTTTTTTGATGCATTCGGCACGTGCAATTTCTTTCCCTGCTAGACGACCTGCAATTTTAATTTTTACTCCTTTTATATCCGCTTTTTTAGTTAATTCAATGGCTTTTTTCATTGCCTTTCGGAATGAAACTCTATTTTTTAATTGGAAAGCTATATATTCGGCAAGAATGTTAGGTTGTTTATAAGGTTCTTTAACTTTTTCAATAGCAATATTAAGTCTATGGTTTACAGAATTAACTTCCTTTTTGAGATCTTTTTCTAATTCTTCGATTGTTCCTTTTTTCTTTAATAAATTTGGGAATCCAATATGGATTATGACGTGGATTGTATCAATTTCTTTTTGAATTTCTATATGTGTAATTACTTCGGAACTTGAGTCTGCTTCTATTTTTCTATTCGAGCCTTTTTTCCTGTTCTTTTGTATATAGTTCTTGATACAATTCCGTATTTTGTTATCTTCCTGTAGCCCTTCAGAATAATTTTTTGGTTGTGCGAACCAAAAGGAATGGTGATTTTGGGTTGTACCAAGTCTGAAACCGAGTGGATTTATTTTTTGTCCCATATTTTTTCTATTCTATTTTTTTACTGGGAATCGAAATCTTAGATTGATTTAAAGATTATTTAGATTTCTTTACTATATATTATTTAGATTTCTTTACTATATTTAGTACAATTGTTATATGACACATGGTTTTTTTTATAGCAGAACTACGCCCTCGAGCCCGAGGTCTTAATTTTTTCATAATAGTACTCCTACTGACTTCGGCTTTAGTGATGAATAAACTGGCTTTGTCGAAATCCCTATAATGAGTAGCATTTGCTGCTGCCGAATAAACCAACTTTAAGATGGGATAAGATGCTCGATAAGGCATGAGGTTCAGTATCATAACGGTTTCCTCGTAGTAACGCCAGCGAATCTCATCAAGAACTCTTTGTGCTTTGAAAACAGACATATGTATGCGTTTTTGTGCTTTGAAAACCCGTTCGAACTTAAGTAGACGATCGGTTGGAACTTTTCTTGCGAGTTTCCTTAGTCCGTTCTTGTTCTTCTTTATCCTAGGGGTATACTTTACCAATTTGAAACTTGTCATAAATAAGGTTATTATCCGCCTACCTTTACTTTATTTGAATCCTAAAAATTTTGTTTATTCTGAATCTTTCTATTCTGAATTCAGTTAACGACGAGATTTAGTATCCTTTCTTGCACTTTCATAACTCGTGAAATGCCGAGTAGGCACGAATTCCCCCAATTTGCGACCTACCATAGGATTTGTTATGTAAATAGGTATATGTTCCTTTCCATTATGAATCGCGATTGTATGGCCAACCATTGCGGGTAGAATGCTAGATGCCCGGGACCACGTTACTATTGTTTCTTTCTCCTCCTTCATATTGACCTTTTCTATTTTTGCCAATAAATGACGAGCTACAAAAGGATTCGTTTTTTTTCGTGTCACAGCTAATTACTCCTTTTTTCATTTTAAAGAGTGGCATCCTATGTCCACTTTCTCGATCGAGGTATGGGGGTCAGAATAAATAGAATAATGATGAATGGAAAAAGGAGAAAATCCTTTAGCTGGATAAGGGGCGGATGTAGCCAAGTGGATCAAGGCAGTGGATTGTGAATCCACCATGCGCGGGTTCAATTCCCGTCGTTCGCCCATCGCATTATTGCAAATTCCAAAAATGCAATTTTCCATATTCCTAGTTAGGTATTTACTTACGGCGACGAAGAATAAAATTATCACTATATTTTTTCCTTTTCCTAGTTCTTCTTCCAAGCGCAGGATAACCCCAAGGGGTTGTGGGTTTTTTTCTACCAATGGGGGCTTTCCCTTCACCGCCCCCATGGGGGTGGTCCACAGGGTTCATAACTACCCCTCTTACTACGGGGCGTTTACCTAGCCAACACTTAGATCCGGCTCTACCCAAACTTTTTTGGTTCACCCCAACATTACCCACTTGTCCGACTGTTGCTAAGCAGTTTTGGGATACCAAACGGACCTCCCCAGATGGTAATCTTAAAGTGGCCGATTTACCCTCTTTTGCAATCAGTTTCGCTACAGCACCTGCTGCTCTAGCTAATTGCCCACCCCTTCCACGTGTGATTTCTATGTTATGTATGGCCGTGCCTAAGGGCATATCGGTTGAAGTAGATTCTTCTTTTTTCTCAAAAAACCCCTTCCCAAACTGTACAAGCTTCTTCCAAAGCATACGGCTTTCTAGATGTATATGACGATCTCTAGACAGATGGATCTTATATGAATCGTATGATGAAGTACCACATGAGTGGATATATAGAAAAGGAATCCAAATCTGCCGAATCGCTCATGTTATGATCTTCTACATCCTAGGTCTCTGCGTTCCGTCATCTGGCTTATGTTCTTCATGTAGCATTCAGATCGAATGACTCTATGAAATTACGTCGATACTTCCACATATTATGGGTAACGTAGGAGACATCCCTATTTTCACCCGGGGGTCTTAATTACCACTGCTTAGCTTTCAATTCGCCTCTGACCATCAAATTAAATGTGAATAACCCGTCCTCCTCTCTTTGAAACAAGGGGCGCTTCCGGTTCTGTGCGTGCTTCAAACAATTTTGTCTTCTCCATATTACCATATCTCTAGAGTCAATAATTTTCTATGAGGAACTACTGAACTCAATCACTTGCTGCCGTTACTCAACAGTTTTCTGTTGAGGTCTATCCCGTAGAGGTAGTCAAATTGGATCAGTGATCGATTTCTAGGTTTCGTCGTAAACCTAATTGGTTACTTCCAATTACGTAAATCAATAGTTCAAACCGCACTCAAAGGTAGGGCATTTCCCATTGATATAGGAACTTTTGTACCAGAAACAATAGTATCTCCAATTATAGCCCCTCTGGGATGTAAAATATATCTCTTCTCACCATCCCCATAGTGTATGAGACAAATGTATGCATTTCGATTAGGGTCGTATTCTATGGTTACGATTCTACCAGATATGTCTTTTTGATTCCGTCGAAAATCGATTTTACGGTATAGGCGCTTATGACCTCCCCCTCTATGCCTTGCGGTAATGATTCCTCTGGCATTACGACCTTTACCACAACGGTGCCGTCCATGGATCAATTTATTTCGTGGATTAGATTTCACTTGCCTGTCTACGGTTCCCTTGCGTGTGCTCGGGATAGGTGTTTTGTATAAATGTTTCGCCGTATTATTAAGTATTCTCCTTTAGTTCTTTTCTCTATCTAGAAGTGGAATAGAATAACCCGGTTGAAGGGTAATGATCATACGTCTGTAATGCATTGTATGTCCCAGAATAGGTCCCATTCTTCTACCCTTTCCGGGTAGTCGATGGCTATTCACAGCTACTACCTTAACACCAAAGAAGAGTTCGACCCAACGCTTTATTTCTGTCTTAGTGAATCCCGATTCGACATTAGAAGTATATTGATTCTTTCCCAATAAACGAAGACTCTTTTCTGTAAATACTGCGTATTTGATTCCATCCATAAATCAACTTTCCCTCCTATGCTCTGAGTTCCAGTATCGATAAGAATTCGAGTTCTTATTGTTCTTATGTTATGGTATGAATATACCATACCAATTCGTTATGTATGGATGATGGATGAGATTCCGTGGATAGAGAGCCAGTTCCAATAGACTTATGGAACGTTCCCGTTCGCGTGCATCCAGCAGGAATTGAACCCGCAAATTTACCAATTATGAGTTGGGCGCTTTAACCATTCAGCCATGGATGCTTAACAGGGATCATCGTACATCGTAAATAACCAATTTTCATATAGAAAGACATATCATAGAAAAATGAAATCGAAAAAATTCGGAGATGGCAAATATTCGGAGATGACTATGAAAACACCTCTCTGGATCCTCGAATTGAAAGAGAGATTGAGAGGGATCAAGAATCCTAATTCTCGCTATTTGGAATGGATCCAATTCTATTGAGTCTGACTCATAGTGATCATTTCTCTTTAGCAAAGAATGACCTTGGTTATCAAAGGATTGAACAACCGGGATCCATTTACTTATGATACCTAGTTGACATTGCTAACAAGGATCTAATGAATTATGAGTTTAATAGATCCTCTTTAGCAGAAAGACGTATATTCCTTGCTCATTATCAGACAATCACTTATTCCCTCGTGTGGGGCTAATCGTTTTCATTTACCATCTCATGGAAAACCCTTTTCGTTCCGCTTAGCCCTATCGGGTATTTTAGTGATAGGTTCTATAGGAACTGGACGATCCTATTTGGTCAAATACCTAACGAAAAATTCCTATTTTCCTTTCATTAAGGTACGAGGGCTTCTTATTCCACAAGAACGAAAGCACCTTCTCATTCTTTCATATACTAGGGGTTTTTACTTGGAAAAGACAATGTTCCATACTAAAGGATTCGGGTCCATAACCACGAGTTCCAGTGCACTAGATCTTGTAGCACTTAGCAACGAGGCCCTATCCATTAGTATTCCACATAAGAAATCCATTATAGAAACTAATACAATTAGATTAGCTCTTCATAGACAAACTTGGGGTTTGCGAGCCAAGATAAGACCGGCTCGGGATCATGGGACCTTTTTCTATCAGATAGGAGGGGCTCTTGTACAAAATAGACTTCTAAGTAATAACCCCATAGATCCTATATCTATCTATATAAAGAGGCAATCGTGTCAGGAAGCGGGTTTTTCTTTGGCCAAACGGTACTTCGAACTTGGAACGAGCATGAAGAGATTAACGAGACTTCTTTCTCTTTTGAGTTTTTCTGGCGGACCGGTCGCGCAAGATCTTTGGTCTTCCCCCGGAACCGATGAAAAAGTGGGTCGCTTCTCATGGACTCGCTCAGAATGATTCTTCTCTATCTATAGTTCATGGCCTATTAGAAGTAGAAGGTGCTCTGGTGCAATCCTTACCGACAGAAAAAGATTGTAGTCGGGTTGATAATAATCGAGTGCCATTACTTCGTCGGTCCGAACCAAGGAATCCGTTAGAAATGTTTTGAAATGGATATTGTTCTCTCTTTGATCAGGGATTGCTATATGAAAAGAAGTGGAGTTTGAAAAAGGGAACGGAATGGTCAAACCGGAACTGCTAGAGGAACGAATTTTCAATAGCATAACTTGGGCTCCTAGAATATGGGGCCCTTGGGACAATCTATTTGATTGCAGGGACAGGTACGCTGAATATGACTGGGGATTTTCCTATGGGTATTGGAGCGGGTCCAAGCAGATTAAAGAGGATGAGTTGTCAGAGATTGCTATTTATTCGAATTATTTCTGGTATATTTATCATAAAAAGGAGGAGGTGCAAGAGACTGATTCGACCTTCTTGCAGAGTGGAACAATGCAGTACCAGACACGAGATAGATCTTTAAAAGAAGAAGGCTTTTTTCGAATAAGCCAATTGATTTGGGACCCTTCGGATCCATTCTTTTTCCTATTCAAAGATCGGGCCTTTGTCTCTGTGTTTTCACGTCGAGAATTCTTTTCTTTGCAGATGAAGAGATGGCAAAGCGGCTTAGTACCAGTACCTGGAGAAAAAAGCCTCCTAAACATATGGCTAGCAACTGGTTCACCAGGAGTACGCAAGAAAGGCAAAAGCACTACGAATTATTGATTTAGGAATGGGAATGGGCTAGAACCCTGGGTTCTTCCTTATATAATTAATGGTCTTTTCATTCTAATACTCTATCCGAGAGTTCTCAGTATTTAGCAAAGCTGTTCCTATCTAACGGAAGGCTCCTGGATCAAATGACAAAGACATTGTTTGTGGAGAAAGAGGTGGCTTTTCCCGGATGAAATGAAACATTTGATTTGTGTAACAGGAGAAAGATTTCCCACTCCTTAGCCGTAAAGATATGTGGCCATGAAAAAGGGAGGGGATTCAGTGGAACAGGATTGGCCGGGCGGTAGAGTCGTGGAAACACTTGTTGATTCCTATTTTGGACCCTAGCTCCATGGAACAATATGCTACTGCGGAAACATGGAAGAATTGCAATCTTAGATCAAAACACTATGT